GTTAACGTAGCTTAAACAAAAAGCATGACACTGAAGATGCCAAGATGAGCCATAAAAAGCTCCGATGACACAAAAGCCTGGTCCTGACTTTAACATCAGTTCTGGCCTGACTTACACATGCAAGTACCCGCGTACCCGTGAGAATGCCCTATATCCCCTCTCGGGGAAAAGGAGCCGGCATCAGGCACACCAAATGTAGCCCAAAACGCCTTGCTCAGCCACACCCACAAGGGAGTTCAGCAGTGATAGATATTAAGCAATAAGCGAAAGCTTGACTTAGTCAAGGCCAAGAGAGCCGGTAAAACTCGTGCCAGCCACCGCGGTTATACGAGGGGCTCAAATTGATATTACACGGCGTAAAGCGTGATTAAAAAACAAACAAACTAAAGCCAAACACTTCCCAAGCTGTCATACGCTACCGGACAAAACGAAGCCCCACTACGAAAGTAGCTTTAACACCTTTGAACTCACGACAGTTGAGAAACAAACTGGGATTAGATACCCCACTATGCTCAACCTTAAACAACGATGACAATATACAAATATCATCCGCCAGGGGACTACGAGCGTTAGCTTAAAACCCAAAGGACTTGGCGGTGCCTCAAACCCACCTAGAGGAGCCTGTTCTATAACCGATAATCCACGTTAAACCTCACCATCTCTTGCCTAAACCGCCTATATACCGCCGTCGCCAGCTTGCCTCTTGAGAGATTAAAAGCAAGCCTAATGGGTTCTACCCAAAACGTCAGGTCGAGGTGTAGCGAATGAGATGGAATGAAATGGGCTACATTTTCCGGTACAGAAAAACACGAAAAGTGCCATGAAATAAGCACGACTGAAGGTGGATTTAGCAGTAAAAAGAAAATAGAGAGTTCTTTTGAAACCGGCTCTGAGGCGCGTACACACCGCCCGTCACTCTCCTCGAACAACAATGAAAACAATCCATAAAACAATAAAAACAAAAAGAGGAGGCAAGTCGTAACACGGTAAGTGTACCGGAAGGTGCACTTGGATAAATTAGAGTGTAGCTAAAAAGAACAGCATCTCCCTTACACCGAGAAGACACTCGTGCAAATCGAGTCATTCTAAGCAAAACAGCTAGCCTAACCATAATAAAACAAATGACCAACCATATATAACAAAACATAACCCAAATACAAAATAAAACATTCTTCCCCCTAAGTATAGGTGATAGAAAAGGACAAAAATAGAGCAATAGAAAAAGTACCGCAAGGGAAAACTGAAAGAGAAATGAAACAAACCATACAAGCAAAAAAAAGCAGAGACTAAAACTCGTACCTTTTGCATCATGGTTTAGCAAGCAAAAATCAAGCAAAGAGAACTTTAGTTTGAAACCCCGAAACTAGACGAGCTACTCCGGGGCAGCCTAATTAGGGCCAACCCGTCTCTGTGGCAAAAGAGTGGGAAGACCCCCGAGTAGAGGTGATAAGCCTACCGAGCCTAGTTATAGCTGGTTGCTTAAGAAATGAATGTTAGTTCAGCCTTATGTAATTCTATAACCAAAACAATTACTAACCAAAAGAACAAAAGCAATACATAAGAGTTAGTCAAAGGGGGTACAGCCCCTTTGAAACAGAACACAACCTTATTCAGGAGGACAAAGATCACATCATAGAAGGACAAAATTACCTTAGTGGGCCCAAAAGCAGCCACCTGTAAAGAAAGCGTTAAAGCTCCGGTAAATAAAAACCAATAATAAAGACAATACACTCCCAATCCCCTAAAAATATTAAGCTATCCTATGCACACATAGGAGAAATAATGCTAAAATCAGTAATAAGAGGACCTAAGTCCTCTCCTAGCACACGTGTAAGTCAGAACGGACCAACCACTGACAATCAACGGACCCACAACAGAGAGAAAAAGAACAAACTACAAAAAACAAGAAAAAACTATTCAATACCCTAAACCGTTAACCCAACACAGGAGTGCCTCAAGGAAAGACTAAAAGGAGAAGAAGGAACTCGGCAAACACAAACCCCGCCTGTTTACCAAAAACATCGCCTCTTGCTAACAAAGGAAGTACTAGAGGTCCCGCCTGCCCTGTGACCACAAAGTTTAACGGCCGCGGTATCCTGACCGTGCGAAGGTAGCGTAATCATTTGTCTTTTAAATAGAGACCTGTATGAATGGCATAACGAGGGTTTAACTGTCTCCCTCCCCTAGTCAATGAAATTGATCTGCCCGTGCAGAAGCGGACATAAACACATAAGACGAGAAGACCCTATGGAGCTTTAGACAAAAGATCAAACATGTAAAGAAACCAAACTAACCAAAAGGAACACAAGGGCCACAAAACCCGACGTAAAATGATCCAAATGTCTTCGGTTGGGGCGACCATGGGGGAAAGAAAAGCCCCCACGAGGAACTAGGGGCAATCCATTAAGTCAAGAGATACACCTCTAAACAACAGAAAATCTGACCAAAAATGACCCAGGACACTAATCCTGATCAACGAACCAAGTTACCCTAGGGATAACAGCGCAATCCTTTCCCAGAGTCCATATCGACGAAAGGGTTTACGACCTCGATGTTGGATCAGGACATCCTAATGGTGCAGCCGCTATTAAGGGTTCGTTTGTTCAACGATTAACAGTCCTACGTGATCTGAGTTCAGACCGGAGTAATCCAGGTCGGTTTCTATCTATGAACTTACTTCTTCCCAGTACGAAAGGACCGGAATGAAGGGGGCCAATACTAAAAGAAAGCCCCACCTCTACCTGCTGAAAACAAATAAAACAGACAAAGAGGTATACTAAACTTACCAAAGATAATGGTATGCTAAGGTGGCAGAGCCCGGTAATTGCAGAAGGCCTAAGCCCTTCCACCCAGGGGTTCAACTCCCCTCCTTCAGCTATGAACACTGTCCTTACCCACATCATTAATCCTCTGGCATACATTGTCCCAGTACTTCTCGCCGTTGCATTCCTAACACTATTAGAACGAAAAGTATTAGGATACATACAGCTACGAAAAGGACCAAACATCGTTGGACCATACGGTCTCCTTCAACCAATCGCCGACGGAGTAAAACTATTCATCAAAGAACCAGTACGTCCATCAACCGCATCACCATTCCTATTTTTAGCCACCCCAACCCTTGCACTAACCCTCGCCCTAACACTATGAGCCCCCATACCTATACCTTATCCAGTAGTAGAACTAAACCTAGGAATTCTATTTGTACTAGCCCTATCAAGCCTCGCAGTTTACTCAATCCTGGGCTCAGGCTGAGCTTCAAACTCAAAATATGCTCTAATTGGAGCCCTACGTGCCGTAGCCCAAACAATCTCATATGAAGTAAGCCTAGGTCTCATCCTCCTTTCAATTATTATTATCGTAGGAGGATTCAACCTAAAAACATTCAACACCGCACAAGAAGCAACATGATTAATAGCCCCAGCCTGACCACTAGCAGCAATATGATACATCTCAACACTAGCTGAAACAAACCGAGCCCCATTCGACCTCACAGAAGGAGAATCGGAATTAGTATCAGGCTTTAATGTAGAATATGCAGGAGGACCATTCGCCCTATTTTTCCTAGCCGAATACTCAAACATCCTACTAATAAACACCCTATCAACAATCCTATTCTTAGGGGCAATACACACCCCACTAATTCCAGAACTAACAACAATAAACCTAATAATAAAAGCCACTATACTATCCGTCATATTCTTATGAGTACGAGCCTCTTACCCACGATTCCGATACGACCAGCTAATACATCTAATGTGAAAAAACTTCCTACCACTAACCCTGGCCCTACTTATCTGAAACCTAGCCTTGCCAATTACAACGGCAGGCCTCCCCCCAAACAACTAAAAGGAAATGTGCCTGAATGATAAAGGGCTACTTTGATAGAGTAGATTATGAGAGTTAAAATCCCCCCATTTCCTTAGGAAGAAGGGACTCGAACCCATCCTCAAGAGATCAAAACTCTTGGTGCTCCCACTACACCACTTCCTAGTAAAGTCAGCTAAACAAGCTCTCGGGCCCATACCCCGAACATGTTGGTTAAAATCCTTCCTTTACTAATGAATCCATATGTAACCTTCATCATACTAACAAGCTTAGGACTAGGTACCACAATCACATTCGCTAGCTCACACTGACTGCTCGCCTGAATAGGATTAGAAATCAATACACTAGCCATTATTCCCCTTATAGCCCAACACCACCATCCACGAGCTGTGGAAGCAACAACAAAATACTTCCTCACACAAGCCACAGCAGCAGCACTAATACTATTTACAACCACATCCAATGCATGAATTACAGGACAATGAGATATTCAACAACTATCCCACCCAATAATCACAACAATTACAATCCTTGCTCTAGGACTAAAAGTAGGACTAGCCCCAATACATTTTTGACTGCCAGAAGTCCTACAAGGCCTAGATCTAACCACAGGACTAATCCTGTCAACATGACAAAAACTAGCGCCAATAACCCTAATTTACCAACTCTCACCAGGAGTAGAACAACCATTAATAATTACACTAGGAGTAACATCTGCCCTTGTAGGAGGATGAGGTGGATTAAACCAAACACAACTACGAAAAATCCTAGCATACTCATCAATTGCACACATAGGATGAATAATAATTGTAATAAAATACCTACCAAACTTAATGATCATAAACCTAATAATTTATATCATCATAACATCATCAGCTTTCATTGCACTAAAAATAACCACCGCTACAAAAATTAACACACTAGCAACAGGATGAACTAAAGCCCCAATCCTTACAACACTAACCATGACAACCATACTATCATTAGGGGGTTTACCCCCACTAACCGGATTCATACCAAAATGAATAATCCTACAAGAACTAACCAAACAAGACCTCCCACTAATTGCTACTCTAATAGCAATAACAGCTCTACTAAGCCTATTCTTCTACCTACGACTATGCTACGCCATAACACTAACAATTTCACCAAACACAAACAATGCTAAAACACCATGACGACTAAAATCAAAACAAATAACAATACCCCTATCAATTACAATAATCATAACAGCCATAATACTCCCAGTAACACCAGCAGTAATAGCAATAACAACTTAGAGACTTAGGATAGAACCCAGACCAAAAGCCTTCAAAGCTTTAAGCAGGAGTGAAAATCTCCTAGTCCCTGATAAGACCTGCAGGACTTTATCCCACATATCCTGAATGCAACTCAGATGCTTTAATTAAGCTAAGGCCTTAATAGATGGGAGGGCCTCGATCCCCCAAAATCTTAGTTAACAGCTAAGCGCCCAAGCCAGCGAGCATCCACCTACCCCCCCCCCCATGGGGGTGGGGGGGGGGGGGGGGTATAACTAAAGCTCCGACAGGCATGAACCCGCATCTTTAAATTTGCAATCTAATATGTTGTACACCACAGAGCTTGATAAGAAAAGGAATTAAACCTCTGTATATGGGACTACAGCCCACCGCTTAAACATTCAGCCATCTTACCTGTGGCAATCACCCGTTGATTCTTTTCTACTAATCACAAAGACATTGGTACCCTATATTTAGTATTTGGTGCCTGAGCCGGAATAGTGGGAACCGCACTAAGCCTCCTAATCCGTGCCGAATTAAGTCAACCAGGCGCCCTTCTTGGAGATGACCAAATTTACAATGTCATCGTCACAGCGCATGCCTTTGTAATGATTTTCTTTATAGTAATACCAGTAATAATTGGAGGATTTGGCAACTGACTTGTGCCATTAATGATTGGCGCCCCAGATATAGCATTTCCACGAATAAACAACATAAGCTTCTGACTCTTACCACCATCATTTCTTCTTCTACTAGCCTCCTCAGGAGTAGAAGCTGGGGCCGGTACCGGTTGAACTGTATATCCACCCCTAGCTGGAAACTTAGCCCACGCCGGAGCGTCTGTTGACCTGACAATTTTCTCACTTCACCTTGCAGGAGTTTCATCAATCCTAGGGGCCATTAATTTTATCACTACAATTATTAACATGAAGCCACCTGCCATTACACAATATCAAACCCCTCTATTTGTATGAGCTGTTTTAGTCACCGCTGTTCTACTACTCCTATCCCTGCCAGTCCTAGCTGCAGGAATTACAATACTTCTGACTGACCGAAACTTAAATACAACCTTCTTTGACCCTGCAGGGGGTGGAGACCCAATCCTCTATCAACACCTATTCTGATTCTTTGGCCACCCAGAAGTATACATTTTAATCTTACCAGGATTTGGAATAATCTCACACATTGTTGCTTATTACTCCGGTAAGAAAGAACCATTTGGGTATATAGGAATGGTTTGAGCAATGATGGCTATCGGACTTCTAGGATTCATTGTATGAGCACACCACATGTTCACAGTAGGAATAGACGTAGACACCCGTGCTTACTTCACTTCCGCCACAATAATCATCGCAATTCCAACTGGAGTAAAAGTATTCAGCTGACTAGCCACATTACATGGAGGGGTCATCAAATGAGAAACCCCACTCCTTTGAGCTTTAGGTTTTATTTTCCTATTTACAGTTGGTGGTCTAACAGGTATCGTACTAGCAAACTCATCAATCGACATCGTATTACATGACACATACTATGTAGTAGCTCATTTCCATTATGTTCTGTCCATAGGAGCAGTTTTTGCTATTATAGGGGGCTTTGTACACTGATTCCCCCTGTTCTCAGGATATACACTGCACAACACATGAACCAAAGTACACTTCGGAATTATATTCGTAGGGGTAAACCTGACCTTCTTCCCACAACATTTCCTAGGATTAGCAGGAATACCACGACGATATTCAGACTATCCAGATGCCTACACCCTGTGAAACACAATCTCCTCTATTGGATCACTAATCTCACTCACAGCCGTAGTCCTATTCCTATTTATCCTCTGAGAAGCATTTACTGCCAAACGGGAGGTAAAATGAGTAGAACTCACAGAAACAAATGTTGAATGACTACACGGATGTCCTCCGCCATACCACACATTCGAAGAACCAGCATACGTCCGAGTTCAACCGCCCTCAGATGATCAAAAATCAGAAGCCAAAGCCCACATTCAAGAAAGGAAGGAATTGAACCCCCATTTGCCGGTTTCAAGCCAGCCACATAACCACTCTGCCACTTTCTTTCAATAAGATTCTAGTAATAAATATTACACTGCCTTGTCAAGGCAGAATTGTAGGTTAAACCCCTGCGTATCTTGAACTAAATGGCACATCCCTCACAGTTAGGTTTCCAAGACGCAGCCTCACCCCTGATAGAAGAACTACTTCACTTCCACGATCATGCGCTAATAATTGTCTTCCTAATTAGCGTCCTAGTACTTTACATTATTGTGGCAATGGTAACTGCCAAAGTTACTAACATGTTTATCCTAGACTCACAAGAGATTGAAATCGTATGAACCGTATTACCGGCAGCAATTCTAATTCTAATCGCACTCCCATCTTTACGGATCCTTTATCTAATAGACGAAATCAATGACCCACACTTAACAATCAAAGCAATCGGACATCAATGATACTGAAGTTACGAGTACACTGACTATGAAGACCTTGGATTCGACTCGTACATAATCCCAACACAAGACTTAACCCCAGGACAATTCCGACTGCTAGAAACAGATCATCGAATAGTAGTACCTATAGAATCACCTGTACGAGTATTAGTGACAGCAGAAGACGTCTTACACTCATGAGCAGTTCCATCCTTAGGGGTGAAAATGGACGCAGTACCAGGACGCCTAAACCAAACAGCATTTATTGCCGCCCGACCAGGAGTATATTATGGACAATGCTCTGAAATCTGCGGCGCAAACCACAGCTTTATACCAATCGTAGTTGAAGCAGTTCCTCTACAACACTTCGAAAACTGATCCTCAATAATGCTAGAAGACGCCTCACTAAGAAGCTAAACTAGGGAAACAGCGTTAGCCTTTTAAGCTAAAGATTGGTGACTCCCAACCACCCTTAGTGATATGCCACAGTTAAATCCAGCTCCCTGATTCACCATCCTAGTATTCTCATGGGCCGTGTTCTTAACTATTCTTCCAACAAAAGTAATAGCACACACGTTTAATAATGAGCCCAACCTACAAACTGCAAAAAAAACAAAAATAGACTCTTGAAACTGACCATGATACTAAGCTTTTTTGACCAATTCATAAGCCCCACACTCATAGGAATTTCTTTAATTACTTTAGCCTTAACCCTACCATGAATTCTTTTCCCTACTCCAACATCCCGATGACTAAATAATCGAATCCTAACCCTACAAGGCTGATTCATTAACCGATTCACACAACAACTCCTTCTCCCACTAAATCTTGGAGGACATAAATGAGCAATTATACTAACATCTCTAATGCTATTCCTGTTGACAATAAACCTACTAGGACTACTCCCATACACATTCACACCAACAACCCAGTTATCCCTAAACATGGGATTTGCAGTCCCACTATGACTCGCCACCGTAATCATCGGTATACGAAATCAACCAACTGTAGCACTAGGACATCTACTGCCAGAAGGAACACCAGCCCCTCTGATCCCAGTACTTATTATCATCGAAACAATCAGTTTATTTATTCGTCCACTAGCCCTAGGTGTACGACTTACAGCAAACCTAACAGCAGGCCACCTACTAATTCAACTAATTGCTACTGCAGTCTTTGTGCTTTTACCAATAATACCTACAGTAGCTATTCTAACAGCAACAGTACTGTTTCTTTTAACATTACTAGAAGTAGCAGTTGCTATAATCCAAGCTTACGTATTTGTACTCCTACTAAGCCTATACCTGCAAGAAAACGTATAATGGCACACCAAGCACACGCATATCACATAGTTGACCCAAGCCCATGACCACTAACAGGCGCAGTAGCCGCCCTACTAATAACATCAGGAACAGCCATATGATTCCACTTCCAAACAACAACTCTAATAACATTAGGAATAATTCTACTCCTACTTACAATATACCAATGATGACGAGACATCGTACGAGAAGGGACTTTCCAAGGACATCACACACCACCAGTACAAAAAGGACTACGATACGGAATAATCCTATTTATTACCTCAGAAGTATTCTTTTTTCTAGGGTTCTTCTGGGCCTTTTACCATTCAAGCCTAGCTCCAACCCCAGAACTAGGAGGCTGCTGACCTCCAACTGGTATCATCACTCTAGACCCATTTGAAGTGCCCCTATTAAACACAGCTGTCCTACTTGCCTCAGGCGTTACAGTTACATGAGCACACCACAGCATTATAGAAGGAGAACGAAAACAAGCCATCCAATCCCTAACCCTCACAATCATTTTAGGTTTTTATTTTACACTCCTGCAAGCCATAGAATATTATGAAGCCCCATTTACCATTGCAGATGGAGTTTATGGTTCAACATTCTTCGTGGCCACAGGATTCCACGGTCTACATGTCATTATTGGCTCCACCTTCTTAGCAGTATGCCTCCTACGCCAAATCAAATATCACTTTACTTCAGAACATCACTTTGGATTCGAAGCCGCCGCATGATACTGACACTTCGTTGACGTAGTATGACTATTCCTATATGTCTCAATTTATTGATGAGGCTCATAATCTTTCTAGTATCAACTTCAATACAAATGACTTCCAATTATTTAATCCTGGTTAAAGTCCAGGGAAAGATAATGAATCCCATTATTTCAATCCTAATTATCACCACTACCCTCTCCTGCGTATTAATTACAGTCTCATTTTGACTTCCCCAGATAAACCCAGACTCAGAAAAACTTTCCCCATATGAATGCGGCTTTGACCCACTCGGATCCGCCCGACTCCCATTTTCAATGCGCTTCTTTCTAGTGGCAATCCTATTTCTGCTATTCGACCTAGAAATTGCACTTCTACTCCCACTTCCATGAGGAGATCAATTACCTGACACCACAAACGCATTCTTCTGAGCCATGTCAATTATTATTCTACTAACCCTAGGCCTGGTATACGAATGAATTCAAGGAGGACTAGAATGAGCTGAATAGACGATTAGTCCAATGTAAAGATTGCTGATTTCGGCTCAGCAGAACATGGTTCAACTCCATGATCGTCTTATGACTCCCGTACACTTCAGCTTCACATTGGCATTTACCCTAGGATTCTCAGGCCTAGCCTTCCACCGAAAACATTTATTATCCGCCCTCCTCTGCCTAGAAGCAATAATACTATCACTATACATTGCTATAGCCCTATGGTCCTTCCAAACAGAATCCACCATATTTTCATCAGCCCCAATAATACTACTAGCTTTTTCCGCCTGTGAAGCCAGCGCAGGCCTAGCCCTCCTAGTAGCTACCTCACGTACCCACGGCACAGATCACCTAACAAACCTTAACCTACTACAATGCTAAAAGTACTAATCCCCACCATTATACTCATCCCCACCACTTGATTTGTAAATAAAAAATGACTATGAACCACAACTACCTACCAAAGCTTCATCATTGCCTCCATCAGCCTAGCATGATTTAAATGGGACTCAGAAATAGGATGATCTACCACAAACACCTATCTAGCAACAGACCCCCTATCAACGCCACTCCTAGTTTTATCCTGCTGGCTTCTTCCATTAATAATCCTAGCAAGCCAAAACCACATACGCCTAGAACCAATTAACCGCCAACGATCCTATATTACACTACTAATTTCACTACAAATATTCTTAATCATAGCATTCGGAGCAACAGAAATCATTATATTCTATGTAATATTTGAAGCCACATTAATTCCAACCCTAATCATCATTACACGATGAGGAAACCAAACAGAACGACTCAATGCAGGAACTTACTTTCTATTCTATACACTAGCAGGCTCACTCCCACTGCTTGTTGCACTACTTGCATTACAAAAAGACCTCGGCACCCTATCAATGCTAACGATCCAATACACAAAGCCCCTCATTTTATCTTCATGAGGAGACAAGCTATGATGAGCAGGCTGTTTAATAGCATTTCTAGTAAAAATACCACTTTATGGAGTCCACTTATGACTACCAAAAGCCCATGTAGAAGCCCCAGTAGCAGGGTCCATAGTCCTAGCTGCCGTACTACTGAAACTAGGTGGATATGGAATGATACGAATAATTATTATTTTAACCCCACTAACCAAAGAACTAGCCTACCCATTCATTATCCTCGCCCTTTGAGGGATCATTATAACAGGCTCTATCTGCTTACGACAAACAGACCTAAAATCAATAATTGCATACTCATCAGTTAGTCACATAGGCCTAGTGGCAGGAGGAATTCTTATCCAAACCCCATGAGGATTCACAGGAGCAATTATCCTAATAATTGCCCACGGGCTAGTATCATCAGCATTATTCTGTCTAGCCAATACCAACTACGAACGAACCCACAGCCGCACCCTACTACTAGCCCGAGGCCTACAAATAATCCTCCCTTTAATGGCCGCCTGATGATTTATTGCTAACCTAGCCAACCTGGCACTCCCACCACTTCCAAACCTAATAGGAGAACTAATAATCATCACATCCATGTTTAACTGATCATACTGATCTATCGCATTAACAGGATTAGGAACCCTAATCACAGCCGGATATTCACTTTACATATTCCTAATAACACAACGAGGCCCAACCCCAAACCACATCACTGGTTTAGAACCATCACACACCCGAGAACACCTACTAATTGCTATACACCTCATTCCAGTACTACTTCTAGTACTAAAACCCGAACTAATATGAGGATGATGCTTATGTAAATATAGTTTAACCAAAACATTAGATTGTGATTCTAAAAATAGGAGATAAAACCTTCTTGCTTACCGAGAGAGTAAGACACAAGCCTGAAGAATTGCTAGTCCTTCAAGACCGTGGTTTAAATCCACGGCTCACTCGGCCCCTAAAGGATAATAGTTAATCCATTGGTCTTAGGAACCAAAAACTCTTGGTGCAACTCCAAGTAGTGGCTATGCCCCTAACAACTTTAACACTAAATTCGAGCCTTCTAATTATTTTCACACTACTAATCTACCCAATTATAATGACATTAAACCCAAACCCAATAAAAAAAGACTGGGCTGTGACACACGTCAAAACTGCTGTTCAAACAGCATTTTTCGTAAGCCTGATCCCACTATTCCTATTCCTAGATCAAGGAATAGAAACAGTACTAACAAACTGACAATGAGCTAATACAATATCATTTGATTTAAACACAAGCTTCAAATTTGACCATTACTCAATCATCTTCACCCCAGTCGCTCTATACGTTACATGATCAATCCTAGAATTCGCCTCATGATATATGCACGCAGACCCAAACATAAACCGATTCTTCAAATACTTACTTATATTTCTAGTAGCAATAATCATTCTAGTAACAGCCAACAACCTATTCCAACTATTTATTGGCTGAGAAGGTGTAGGAATCATATCATTCCTCCTAATCGGCTGATGATACGGACGAGCAGATGCAAACACTGCAGCGCTCCAAGCCGTCATCTACAACCGAGTTGGTGATATCGGACTCATCTTAGCTATAGCCTGAATAGCAATAAACCTAAACAGCTGAGAAATTCAACAAGTATTTATCATCTCAAAAGAAATAGATCTAACACTCCCTCTTATGGGGTTAGTAATTGCTGCGACAGGAAAATCCGCCCAATTTGGACTACACCCATGACTACCATCAGCAATAGAAGGCCCCACACCAGTCTCTGCCCTACTGCATTCAAGTACAATAGTCGTAGCAGGAATCTTCCTATTAATCCGACTACACCCAATAATAGAAAACAACCAAACAGTTCTGTCAACCTGCCTATGCTTAGGAGCATTAACCACATTATTCACAGCCACTTGTGCACTTACACAAAATGATATCAAAAAAATTGTTGCATTTTCAACATCCAGCCAACTCGGCCTTATAATAGTGACTATTGGGCTGAACCAACCACAACTTGCATTTATACATATTTGTACACATGCATTCTTCAAAGCAATACTATTCCTCTGTTCAGGATCTATCATTCACAGCCTAAACGACGAACAAGATATCCGAAAAATAGGAGGTCTACACAAACTGCTTCCATTCACTTCATCCTGCATAACTATTGGCAGCTTAGCCCTCACAGGCACTCCATTCCTGGCAGGATTCTTCTCCAAAGATGCAATTATTGAAGCCATAAACACATCCTACCTTAACGCCTGAGCCCTAACCTTAACCTTAATCGCCACCTCATTCACAGCCGTATACAGCTTCCGAATTATCTTCTTTGCCTCAATAGGACAACCACGGTTCCTCCCACTCTCTCCAATTAACGAAAACAACCCCGCAGTCTTAAACCCAATCAAACGACTAGCTTGAGGAAGCATCATTGCAGGTCTAATCATCACATCAAACTTCCTACCAATAAAAACACCAATTATGACAATACCACCAACACTAAAACTAAGCGCCCTAATAGTTACCGTTATCGGACTACTCACCGCCATAGAACTAACAAACCTAACAAACAAACAATACAAAACCAAACCACACACTAAAACACATAATTTCTCAAACATGCTAGGCTACTTCCCAGCCGTAATCCACCGAATAGCCCCAAAACTAACTTTAGCATTAGGACAAAAAGTAGCCACTCAACTAGTAGATCAAACATGATTTGAAAAACTAGGACCAAAAGGAATCGTAAACATTCAACTACCAATAATCAAAATCATCAACAATCCACAACAAGGACTTATCAAAGTATACCTGGCAACATTCTTCCTAACAAACGCCCTAATCATCCTCACAATAATAATATTCTAAATTGCTCGCAAAGCCCCACGACTACGACCACGAGTTAATTCAAGAACAACAAAAAGAGTAAGCAACAAAGCTCACCCACAAATAATCAATATCCCTCCACCTAAATAATAAATAAAAGAAACCCCACTAAAATCTCCACGCAACACTGAAAAATCCCGATATTCATCAACAATTCCACAATAACAATCAAATCATTCAACATAAAATACACCAATACCTAAAACACAAAGAAAAACATAACCAACTACATACCCCAAAACAGACCAATCCCCCCACGACTCAGGATATGGCTCAGCAGCAAGAGCAGCAGAATATGCAAATACCACTAACATGCCGCCCAAATAAATAAGAAACAGTACTAAAGAAATAAACGACCCACCATATCCTGCTAAAACCCCACACCCACCAGCAGCTGCCAACACCAACCCTAAAGCAGCAAAATAAGGGGCAGGATTAGAAGCTACACCCAAGAACCCTAACACCAACATAACCAAAAAAAGAAAAATAAAATAACTCATAATTTCTACCCGGACTTTAACCGAAACCAATGATATGAAAAACCACCGTTGTAATTCAACTATAGAAACAATTAATGGCAAACCTACGAAAAACCCACCCACTTCTAAAAATTGCTAACGATGCCCTAGTGGATCTACCAACCCCATCCAACATTTCAGCATGATGAAATTTTGGCTCTCTCCTAGGATTATGTCTTATCTCACAAATCATCACAGGACTATTCCTAGCCATACACTACACATCAGACATTTCAACCGCCTTTTCCTCAGTAGCCCACATTTGTCGAGACGTTAACTACGGATGATTAATCCGTAACCTACATGCAAACGGAGCCTCTTTCTTCTTCATTTGCCTATATCTTCACATTGCCCGAGGACTTTACTACGGCTCATATCTTTACAAAGAGACATGAAACATCGGAGTCGTGCTATTCCTACTAGTAATAATAACAGCATTCGTAGGATATGTACTTCCATGAGGACAAATATCATTCTGAGGTGCTACAGTAATTACCAACCTACTATCTGCCGTCCCATACGTAGGAGACTCACTAGTCCAATGAATCTGAGGAGGATTCTCAGTTGATAACGCCACACTAACCCGATTCTTCGCATTTCATTTCCTATTCCCATTTGTAGTTGCCGGCGCTACAATAATTCACCTCCTATTCCTCCATGAAACAGGGTCAAACAACCCAGTAGGATTAAACTCCGACGCAGACAAAATCCCATTCCACCCATACTTCTCCTACAAAGACCTACTAGGATTTATTATCATACTAACCGCCCTAACAATACTTGCTCTATTCTATCCAAACCTCCTTGGAGACCCAGACAACTTCACCCCAGCAAATCCAATAGTAACCCCACCACACATCAAGCCAGAATGATACTTTCTATTCGCCTACGCTATTCTACGATCAATCCCTAACAAACTTGGAGGAGTACTAGCCCTATTATCCTCCATCCTAGTCCTGATAGTAGTACCAATTCTTCACACTTCTAAACAACGAGGACTTACATTCCGACCAGCCTCACAACTCCTATTCTGAATCTTAGTAGCAGACATACTAGTACTAACATGAATCGGAGGAATACCAGTAGAACACCCATACATTATCATTGGTCAAGTAGCATCAGTACTTTATTTTTCCTTATTCCTAGTGCTAAACCCATTAGTAGGTTGACTAGAAAACAAAATAATAAATTGATAAGCCCTAGTAGCTTAATAGCCAAAGCATCGGTTTTGTAATCCGAAGATTGAAGATTAAAGTTCTTCCTAGCGCTAAAAATCAGAGAGAAAAGACTTTAACTTCCATCCTCAACTCCCAAAGCTGAGATCATAAATTAGACTACCCTCTGAAACATATATTATAGCTTACTATTATCACCTGTATGTACTATATTACATATTATGCATTATATTACATACACACATGTCTATCAGTACATTAAATGAAAATGGACAATAATTAACATGCGCAAAACTGAAAGTGACATGATAACCCTAAAAAGAAAATGTAAAAACTACTAAAACATGAAATATTATCATTCATCTAACTAACAAATCAATTTAACATAACAAGGTCAGTAAAGACATTTATGTCTAATACATAAATTAAAACAAACAACTAAAAGACTAGTAAACAACTAAACCCAGCATAAAATTTTTAATACATGAAAGAAAAATCCTTAATTCCACTGTAAACTAATCAAGCGCAAGCCTCTACACTTCAATCAACATTAAAAGCCAGTAAACATTCAAGCGCAGTAAGAAGACCAGCAATCAGTATAAGTCTAGTGAATACGTTTATTGATAGGTCAGGGACAGTAATTGTCAGTAGCATAAAATGAACTATTACTGGCATTTGGTCCTATTTCAAGTCCCCACATCAAGAAACCCACATGACTTGAATTGTATCCGGCATCTGATTAATGGTGTAATACATAAAACTCGTTACCCACCAAGCATAGCACTAACTCGCGGGCATTTAGTATTTTTTTTAGGTCTCCTTTCATCTTACATGTGAGACACCTTTAGAAAAATCCTATTAAGGTGGAACATAAAATCTCAGCTCGCGGTAGTAAAGTTGAATGTTAGAAAGACATTACGTAAATAACCACATTAAAATATATCAAGTGCATATACTCATTTATTCAACCCATATAATATTAAGATTCCCCCCCGCTAAATTTTCGTCAAACCCCCCTACCCCCCTTGCCCCCAACAACCTCATCATTTTCCTGTCAAACCCCTAAACCAGGCTAAAGTCGAAGGAAGCACATGCTCAACATAAACCAAAACAAACAATACATTATTAAAAAACAAAAAAATAATGTATAA